TCCGACGGGCTAGGACACGAGTAGAGGCTATCAATGCCATTTCATAACCAGGCGGTGCGTCCGAATAATCATCGATTTATACACCCTATAATTTGGTTGTTTTGTTTGACTTGATTCTGTCGAGTAAATACAATCAAGCGCAATCCTATTTTGATTGCAACGAAAAAGAAATAGAAAAGATACAAACTAAAATAAAATGACTTATTAGATACCATTGTGGTATCTAATAAGTTCTACCTACTATTGGATTTGAACCAATGACTCCCGCCGTATGAAAGCAATACTCTAACCGCTGAGTTAAGTAGGTCATTTATCTTCACAAAGAAAACCAAAAGGGACTCATCCCATTGATGGATTATAAATATCATATTACTTAGAAGCAATACCGATCAATATGATCTTGGATCATGGAAGAGTCATCTTGAGAATATTCATCTTGACAATAAATTATATAAATAATAAAATATGTATTACAAGCACTAAGGGCTGTAGCTCAGTTGGTAGAGCACCTCGTTTACACGCGCGCCGATGTTTTTCAGGGGAGTGCATCATGCAATCAAAAATTTTGATCTTATTGAGAAATCGATGTCTTACTCCATAACTTTGAGGGAAGAAGAGAACAATAGCCTGACAAGGGTTCGGTCCGATTTAGGTGCCCAGTTAGGCGCCAAACAGACCCCATCATTGATTTGATATATTGATAAGGTGAATACCAAGTCTATTCAATGCTAGGCTGAGTATCAGGGCCTCAAAAAAATATCTTTTCGTCCTATGAACTTTAAGGTGTATGAAGTTTCATAAGTAGAGCGATAGAGACTTCATTTCACTTAGGTTAATTTAGGCCAGAGGCAGACCTACGTCAATATAATCCCCCTTGAAAAACTTTGGTAGTGTTCCTGAATCTGACTCCACATAATGACTCAGAGCACATGGAGCCATCTCCTTATTTTTATTTTTGACATAAAAATAAAAATGGCGGACTAGCTGATATTTCTATCAGTTAATGAAAGAGCCCAATGCACAAAAAATGCATGTTGGGTTTTTGAAACAGTTCAGATCATTTTGATAATAAGAAGTTTGATCTGTTTTACCGAGAAGGTCTACGGTTCGAGTCCGTATAGCCCTAGAGCCCTAAAAAAAATGAATATTCAAATACAAAAAATAGTATCATTTTTGATTTGAATTTCCTCGTTATTGTTTTAAGCTTCATCAAAAGACAATCATTCTTATAAGCCCATTCGTGGGGATTGTTTAAAGTAGAATATCAAAGTAAAAGCAAAAACACATTTCATTTCAATGGACCCAATTGATCTTTTTCCAGTTGTCGATAAACAAACCCGCTTTTCTTCATTACTCTTCATAGGAAAATTCCATATGGAATTTTCCTCTTTTCCTGTCCGATATCAACGAGTTAATTATACTACCCTTCTTTGGTATACCCAATTTTATTGAATTTTGTATCATGACACGAGTCTGGTTAAAAACTCCAACCTAACCCAACCCCAATCAAATCTAATAGTAATTTACGTCGGCATTGTGGGGTCTTTGTGCATAAGATAAAGTTTGAAAAACAAATATCTTTGCTAATGCTAAGTTTCATTGTAAACATAGTCAACAACGTAAAATGGGCTTCGTATACCTTACTTAGACCTAGTCGATAGAAAATCCTCCATCGGGATTGGATTCTAATAAAAGCAATATACCAATCTATTCTAAATCTTGAGATTAAAATTCCTAGACATTCTTTTACAGCTGACTACTTGTTCTATTCTAAACCACTAATAAAAAAGAGACAAATGGACATATTCATAAAAAAATAAATATATTATAGAAAGATAATCAAATCAAATAGAATAGAAAGGATAATACTTCAATTTCGACCAATTTATATTTCTAATAACTAATAAAATAGAATTCAAAATTTGAAAAAAAAAATAAAGAAAAAATGAGAATTCTAATTTGGAATCCCTTTTCTTTAGAGAGAATCCTCGGTAAGATTAAGATGAAAACAAGAGAATTTGGATAAGAGCAATAGTTAGTTTTAACTAAAACTAAAAAAAGCAAAAGCTATGTAATAAAAATAGGATTCTGATCGATGAATCTTGAAAGGAAACACGCCCCCGCAAAAAGAAACTAGATGGTTCGACCAAAAGCAATTCTTACTTTAACTAAACAGTTATGAACGACTTAACAATTTCAAGTCGAATTAACTAATCCGGTATATTTTCCACGTTCATAGGAGTGCATCTATGTTTCTGCTTTACGAATATGATATTTTTTGGGCATTTCTGATAATATCAAGTCTTATTCCTATTTTGGTATTTTTCATTTCGGGATTTTTAGCTCCTAGTAGCAAAGGGCCGGAGAAACTTTCTAGTTATGAATCGGGTATAGAACCAATAGGCGACGCTTGGTTACAATTTAGAATACGCTATTATATGTTTGCTCTAGTTTTTGTTGTTTTTGATGTTGAAACAGTTTTTCTTTATCCATGGGCAAT